TTGTCCTTTTGATTCCGTGTTTGAATAGACGAGATTTTTTGAAAAAGGGTATTCATAAGAAAAAACAAATAGTGATTTTTTTTCGATGTGAATTTGATACAAGATGAAATGAAGGAAATCACTATTTCCATTTCTCATTTTGAAAAACAAAAGAATTAGAATAAAAAAAAAAGAGTTCGTTCCATCATATATCATAGTTAGAGTAAAGCAATACTCGGGATTCTGACAAGAATCCTTTTTTTTCAATACTTTATTCCTTATTAAATTAAGGATATATTCAAATTCTTTTGAATGACTATTCATCTATTCTATTTTTAAAGAAATCGGGGCAAAAAGCTCTATGGAAAAACGGCGGTTTAATTCGATGTTGTCTAGCGAGAAATTCGAATACAGGTATGGGTTAAGTCAATCAATTGATAGATTTGGTCCTATTGAAGACACTCGTGGAAGTGAGGATAGGGATCTAAGGGATACAGAGATTTTTAGTTCGAGTGATAGCTCTAGTTACAGTAATGCTGAGCATTTAATGGACATCATCGCCATTTGGAATTTGATCTCTGATGACACCTTTTTAGTTAAAGATACTAGTAGGAGTATTTATTCCCTATATTTGGATATAAAAAATCTCAAAAATGAGATTGACAACGATTTGTCTTCTTTATTGAGAAGACTAGAAAGATTGAGTGAACTAGAAAGTACTTTTTTTCGTTATTGGAATTCTGGTTATCTGAAGAATGGATTTCAGAATGCCGATCCCCGATCTGATCGTTCGCCGTATAATATTGAATACAATCACATTAATGGTTGCATTGACTCTTATCTTAGTTCTCAAATCGATATTGAGAGTTCCATTTTAAGTGGGAATGACAATTCTAGTGACAGTCCCATTTATAATCACATTGGTGTTGAAAGGGAAAAGAGTAATGAAAGGAGTAAGCCCAATATAAGAACGAGCAAGAATGGTATTGATTTCACTATAAGTGAAAATTCTACTGATTTCAATTTGACTCAAAAATATAGGCACTTGTGGGTTCAATGTGAAAATTGTTATGGATTAAATTATAAGAAATTTTTGAAGTCAAAAATGAATATTTGTGAACAATGTGGATATCATTTGAAAATGAATAGTTCAGACCGAATCGAACTTTCGATTGATCCAGGGACTTGGAATCCTATGGATGAAGACATGGTTTCTCTGAATCCTATTGAATTTCATTCCGAGGAGGAACCTTATAAAGATCGTATTGATTCTTATCAAAGAAAGACAGGCTTAACTGAAGCTGTTCAAACAGGCACAGGTCGACTAAACGGCATTTCCATAGCAATTGGAGTTATGGATTTTCAGTTTATGGGGGGTAGTATGGGATCCGTAGTAGGCGAGAAAATCACCCGTTTAATCGAGTATGCTACCAAAAAATTATTACCTCTTATTCTAGTATGTGCTTCGGGAGGAGCACGTATGCAAGAAGGAAGTTTGAGCTTAATGCAAATGGCTAAAATATCGGCTGCTTTGTATGATTATCAATCCCATAAAAAGTTATTCTATGTATCAATCCTTACATCTCCCACTACTGGTGGGGTAACGGCTAGTTTTGGAATGCTGGGCGATATCATTATCGCCGAACCTAATGCATACATTGCATTCGCAGGTAAAAGAGTAATTGAACAAACATTGAATAAGACAGTACCCGAGGATTCACAAGTGGCTGAATATTTATTCCATAAGGGCTTATTCGATTCAATCGTACCACGTAATCCTTTAAAGGGTGTTCTGAGTGAGTTATTTAGGCTTCACTCCTTTTTTCCTTGGAAGTAAAATTCAATTAACCGGATCCTAAATTCATTTCTTTTTTAGTTCCTTTTTTTACTTGTAGCGAGCAAAACTAATAGATAGTTTATCGGAATCAAAGTCAAAATCCATTTTTCTTTTTATAAAGAATTCTCAAAAAAATTCTTTATTTTTGAATGGTCTTCCTGATTAGGGGTCGGGAAAGAAACCTCTTTTAACAACATAAGTCAAAAAGAAAATTCTTTTTGCTGCGAAATTCAAATTAGGTAAGAAAAAGAAACCGAAGGTCGTCTTCCCTTCTTGTTGCGTATGTATCGCGAATTCAAATAGAGAAAATATCGATATAGAGTATCTTTTCTTTCTACTCGAATCTCCCCCTAAGCCCCTATTTTTTTACTAATAACTGGTGTTGTTGGATTGAATTAAAAATTATAACAGAATAGTTTACGAAATTCAATTCGGAAGAAACTCTTTATTTCGATTTTGATATTAATTTTAACTCTAAATAAAATTGAATATCAAAATTGGAATTGAATTTCATTTTCAGACAAGACTGGAGTATCATCCATATATTTATATCTTTCATATCGAAAGAGAAATAAGATAATAAATATTGTATTGAATTAATTTCTATTTATTGAATCTCGTGAATTTCTCTATTTTCTATTTCATTTTGATTTCTAGTTGATAATAATAGATAATAAGATATATAGAATATATAGAATTTTTTTTCTATTATTTCTATTATATAGAATACTCACTCGATATACTAATTAGTATAGAATACTACTAAGAAAATACTACTAAGAATTAGTATAAGATATGTTTATAGTAATAACAGGTCTAAATATTCAATCGAGGTACCCATTCTATGACAACTCTCAATAGCTTACCCTCTATTTTTGTGCCGTTAGTAGGACTAGTATTTCCGGCAATTGCAATGGCGTCTTTATTTCTTCATGTTCAAAAAAACAAGATTTCTTAGATCTTATGGGTTCAAATCTCATCCATTTTTTTTCAAGACTTAGATATAGCTAATACAGATGTGCATTTAGTAGAGTATGTTATGGTATAACATAGGGGCATAAATGAAGCAGCTCTTATATATCCGTAAATAGATGCTCGAAATATACAAACAATATAGGGAAATAAGTTTCGAATTATTTCAAAATAGATTGGCATCGAGGCAGATGCCTGAAACGGAAAGTCGATCTATCTATATGTATGTAGATATTTCTAGAAGATCCTAAAAAAGGGGTATTCTTTTATTTTATACCTAACCCATTCGACGAATTACTCCGATTATTCCTAAAGGAAAGGGTTACATGCGAATGGCACTAGTTGATGAGAGTTACTTCGGAAACAAAAAGTTTCTCCATTCCAATAAAAAAAAATGCAACTAGATCTAATATGAGTTGGCGATCCGAACATATATGGATAGAACGTATAGTGGGGTCTCGAAAACTAAGTAATTTCTTCTGGGCCTTGATCCTTTTTTTAGGTTCATTAGGATTCGTCTTAGTTGGAACTTCCAGCTATCTCGGTAAGAATTTTATATCTTTAGTTCCATATCAGCAAATCGTTTTTTTTCCACAAGGGATCGTGATGTCCTTCTACGGGATCGCGGGTCTCTTTATTAGTTCCTATTTGTGGTGTACAATTTCGTGGAATGTGGGGAGTGGCTATGATCGATTCGATCTAAAAGAAGGAATAGTGTGTATTTTTCGTTGGGGATTTCCTGGGAAAAAGCGTCGCATCTTCCTACGATTCCGTATGAAGGATATTCAGTCGATCAGAATAGAAGTTAAAGAGGGCATTTATCCTCGTCGTATCCTTTATATGGAAATCAAAGGACAGGGAGCCATTCCATTGACGCGTACTGATGAGAATTTGACCCTGGGTGAAATTGAGCAAAAAGCTGCCAAATTGGCCTATTTTTTGCGCGTACCAATTGAAGTATTTTGAAATGAAATAGCAAATCAAAATATTTCTATAAATAAAAAAAGAAAAGGGGAGTTCTTTTAAGTCGAAATCGGAATACTATTCCTTGAAATGTTTGTTTTTTTTTTAGTTTCGCTTTAGCATTCATCGAGAACGCGAAGCAGTTTCAAATTTGATCAATTAGATTATCTGTAACCAAGATTTTTATTATTTCTTCATTTAAAGCCGACTCTTTCTTATTCTATATTCTTTCTAGATTCATAATCAATGAATGGGAAATAAAAAAAAGGAATAGATTCCGGGGTTCGATGCCTTAGAATAGAACTTATGTTTGATAAAAATAGTAGATCGCAGCGCATCGATTCGAAGAATGAGGCGAGTTCATTAGCAATTCAAAGTGAAAAATGGAAAAAAAGAAAGCATTTCTCCCTTTTCTTTCTGTTATATCTATAGTATTTTTGCCTTGGTGGGTTTCTCTTTCATTTAAGAAAAGTGTTGAATCTTGGGTTACTGATTGGTGGAATACTACACAATTCGAAACTTTTTTGACTGATATTCAAGAAAAGAGTATTATAGAAAAATTCATCGAATTAGAAGAACTCTTCCTATTGGACGAAATAATAAAAGAATACCCGGAAATAGGGTTGCAAAGGGCTCATATAGGAATCCACAAAGAAATGATCCAATTGATAAAGATAAACAATGAGGATCATATCCATATGATTTTGCACTTCTCGACAAATATAATCTGTTTCATTATTTTTAGTGCTTATTCAATTCTAGGTAATAAAGAACTTCTTATTCTTAACTCTTGGGTTCAAGAATTTCTATATAATTTAAGTGACACAATAAAAGCCTTTTCTATTCTTTTATTAACTGATTTATGTATCGGATTCCATTCGCCCCATGGTTGGGAACTAATGATTGGCTATGTCTACAAAGATTTTGGATTTGTTCATAATGAGAAAATTATATCTGGCCTTGTTTCTACTTTTCCAGTCATTATAGACACAATTTTGAAATATTTGATCTTCCATTATTTAAATCGTCTATCTCCATCACTTGTAGTGATTTATCATTCAATGAATGACTGATCCAACTCGAATATTTCTTACTTTGCACATAAGCAAAGCATTTTAAGACGTACCCACTCCTTCGAACCTACGGAGATTTCCCCTAGAATATTTTCTATTCGCGTAAAAGAATTGACGTAAATAGCAGACTTGTGGATAGGGAACTATCCGAGTGACCTACCCCATTTTATTGTAGA